CTGGTTTTACTGTTATATAACATAGGAGAGTAATTAATTGGCATGAATAGAGTCAAAGAGATAAAGAAGAAGTTACGGAAGTGATAACTCCTATATAGTTTTATACAAGCCTTAATCTATTTTTTTTTTTATTTCCTTAATTAATTTGATTTCGTTTGATTAGAGTGAAACTCCTTAAAAACCCCCGCTTTCTTTAAAATATCCTGAACCGTTTCTGTAGGTTGAGCACCTTTCTCAAGGAAATATAGAATAGCAGGAACATTTAAATAAGTTTGATTCTTTATCGGATCATAAAAACCCACTTTCCGAAGATCTCGTCCTTCTCTTCGGGACCGAACATCAATTGCAACGATTCGATAGACGGCTCATTGGGATAGATGTAAAAAAGTAACCCCCCCTCGAAACGTATAAGAAGTTTTCTCCTCGTACGGCTCATTCAAAATAATTTTTAATTCTACTTAATGTATAGAATCACAAATGGGTCTATAAAAAAATGGTTGAAATCCCCCTTTTTTATTCTTACTTCCTTAAAAAAAATCATTTGTACTCATAACTCAAGTTAGATAACTCTCCAGTGGCTTAAAGGAAAATATTTAAGCATTTCATTTATTGAGTGGTCTTGAAACCTCTCTTTTTTGTTTCTTTTATTTCAAATCTATTTGAATTTTTATTATGGTACAATTATGGAAACAATGGAAAAGATCTTTTCTTGTTTTGGGATCCTTTAATCTTTGTTTTAAATCATTGGGTTTAGACATAACTTCGGTGATTCTTAATCCTTTCAAAATGGCAGCAACATACCTTTTTTTGCGATTGATTTCTAATAAAGAATCATAGAAAGGGTTGATTCTCATATAATAAACTTTGTATGGAAAGAATTTTTTCAATTCCAACAAATTTTATTTTAGATTGAAAACGCGAAACCCTTTCAATTTCTCTATCAACGATATACTTACGAAGTTCTTCCAATTTATTGATTGGCATTAACCATAGACCTTTGCCCCTGAGAAATGAATCAATAATTTCTACTCGAGCTCCATCATCGACTATTTCCATTACAACCCGATGGGTTTGTAGTGAAACAGAATAAATGATGTCGAGTCAAGAGCACCTTCATTCTTATATAAAATGGTGGATGTAAAAATCCACAATGGATCATGTTTTTCAAGTCGCACGTTGCTTTCTACCACATCGTTTCAAACGAAGTTTTACCATAACATTTCTCTAATTTGGAACCGGTATGGAATTGATTCAATTATGGAATCGTGAATAATCATTGGTTCATTCGCTACATAGTACTCTATCACTTTTCATCTAGATAGATGGATAGAAATTTTTCTGAAGAGGTTTTAGCACGAATTCAACGTAACTCCAATTTTTTTTATTGTATAGTATAAATACAAGATTTTTTTTTAATTATAAAAATTATTATATTCTAAAAATATAAATAAAAAAGGAATAATTTAAATTTTTTGTCGTTTATTTTTATGAAATGAATAAAAAAGACTGATGGGAGGGAAGACTTGAGTCCTTATTATTTCTATTCTTATTTTCTCAAATCGCTATTAAAGAATAGTTCCTATCTTATAGATATTCTGTATTAAATATGGTTTAAATATTGAAATTTGCCTTTTTCAATTTAAGAAATCCTAAAATTTTTGTTTCACAACGAAAAACGACTCTCACTGAAATAGAACTATAGAGCAATAATAATATATACATATAGACTATGCATTTCCTAGTTTTATATACGTATTTTCATATTTTGTTTAACTTAATATTTCAGTAATATTTCGATAAATTCTCTGGGAATCAAAAAAAAAATAAGAATTGTATTCTATTCAATATTAGACCTTTAAACATAAATAGAAAGTTGTTCACAAGAATCTTATTCTAATCAAATTTAGATGATTTAGAATGTCTGGGACGGAAGGATTCGAACCTCCGAATACCGGGATCAAAACCCGTTGCCTTACCACTTGGCCACGCCCCATTAAAATTTCTATTCGACACTAATAAAGAATAATGCTGGTATTAGTTGATAGTCAATTCTAATACAAATAAATATCGAATTTAGAAAATATATTCTTACTAAGATTTTTATATGTGTATATTATAGAATAAAATTTAATTTATTGATCATTACATATAATTCAATTAAGATATTGTATGAAAGTCGAATTTCTTCTATTCCATTTGAGAATGGGAGGGTTTTTGGTTGGGTGAATTCAAAGACAAAGAAGAATTTTTTCTACCTTACTTTCTTCTTTTTGACTTCATATCAATAACTCAATCAAAATTCAATTATCTCCAAGAACAAAATGTCTGTTATGCTTAATATCTTTAGTTTGATCTGTATTAATTCGGTTCTTTATTCGAGTCATTTTGTCTTCGCCAAATTGCCGGAGGCCTATGCTTTTTTGAATCCGATTGTAGATGTTATGCCAGTCATACCTCTGTTTTTTTTTCTCTTAGCCTTTGTTTGGCAAGCTGCTGTAAGTTTTCGCTGAGATCTTGAATATTATATCCTATAAAATTCAGGATTTATTTCGAAAATTTTATCAATTGGATCAGATAAGTCTCATAATAATGAACCCTCAATTCAAAGAAACTCTTGACTAGACGCAAGAAATCTAAATCATCCCATTTTGTTTGCCAGTGAAAGACACTAATCCTATTAGTATCAGAGTCTTCTAAAATAGATAATTTTGGATATGAAATGCAATTTTAGTAATGAAAGACTCTTATGACAAAAGAATTTTCATAAATTCTCAATTTTTTCTATTTCTAGAAGGCACTTCATTTCGTGATGTCAAAATAGGATTAGGATATGTGGTATAAAAAAAAGACGATCTATTCCCCCTTTTCCCCAAAAAATGATCTTGGAGATTGTGTAATGCTTACTCTCAAACTTTTCGTTTATACAGTAGTGATATTCTTTGTTTCTCTCTTCATCTTTGGATTCCTATCTAATGATCCAGGGCGTAATCCTGGACGTGAAGAATAAAATGAAAAAAATGATTTGAAATTTTTGAAAGATAAATAAAATTCAGATATCAAATCATCGAGGGAGGTGGAAAGAGAGGGATTCGAACCCTCGGTACAAATAACTTGTACAACGGATTAGCAATCCGCCGCTTTCGTCCACTCAGCCATCTCTCCCAATTGAAAACAAATTCCTATGTTACATTACACATAAAGTAAGGATTAAAAAAGGCTTTCTTTCTATTTTTTTATTATATAGATTAGATGTGTATAACTTTTATCAGTAATTCAATTTAGATTTAGATAAAGTAAGAGCTAAAAGGATCCAATTGTTTTCATTTTGATCGAAGGGGCCCTTTTCTTTTACTCCCACGCCCCGGCTGGCTAGGTCAATACCAATACCTAGCCAGGCCCTTTTTTGTTACAACGAATGACAGATAAAGATAAAACCCTTTATCGGATTTGAAAACGGAAGGACTTGTTAGTAAATTAAAACAACTCGAAAGTCTCATTTCTTATTATTTGCTTTTACTACCTTTTTTCTATTTTTTGTAATAAAAACTAGATATATAATAAACAAAAGAAACTCTGGACTCTTACACAACGCATTTTTATGTTATGATTTTAGTGAATCGTCTCTATCAAAATTACTTCAGTAAAAAGAAATAAATTCGTATTTTTTTTTTTAGTTATTTAATCTTTTCCTAATTTAATCCCGCGAACACAAAAATAAAGTTAACACTCTAATTTTCATGATTCGTTTAGGATCCTATTTTGATTACGCCAAATACCTCTGTTCGACAAAAGATTCATTTGTATACAATAATCATATTGTAGCGGGTATAGTTTAGTGGTAAAAGTGTGATTCGTTTTATTAATCCCCTTAATAGTTAAGGGGTCCCTCGGTTTAATTTATATTCCGATTAAAAACTTTTTTTCTTAAAAGGATGAAATCCTTTACCTCTCAATGACTTATTCGAGGAAAAATAGAAATTCTCGTGATTTGTATCCAAAGGTCAATTCGAAATTGAAAAATTGGATTCTAAAATTGCGAAACATAATTTGTGAATTGGATTCCTACTTCCAATTAAATAATTATGAATCAAGATCTATGGCGGAAGATATAAAAGTGTATTTCTAACCGTAACTAAATCTTCAATTTTGAGTTGATAAAGAAGAAATTGAAGCAAAATAGCTATGAAATGATGACTTTGATTTACTAGAGACATCGACATATTTTTTTAGCTCGGTGGGAACAAAGTACTTTTCCTAAGGATTTTAAAAAATAGAAATTTAAAGAACGAAGGAACTAGAAAGATTGTTACAATTATCTTACTCTAACGGGATCATCTAGAAAGCGAGTCTTTTTGAATTCAATATATTCAGACAAAAAGCTAACATAGATGTTATGGGTAGAATTTGCATTCACATCTTTTAGATCTCAGAATTTATGCATCTTCCATAAAGGAGCCGAATGAAACCAAAGTTTCATGTTCGGTTTTGAATTAGAGACGTTAAAAATGTTGAATTGAATCGACGTCGACTATAACCCCTAGCCTTCCAAGCTAACGATGCGGGTTCGATTCCCGCTACCCGCTTTAGACCCTCTCTTATCGAATTTATAGATTAATTCATATATTCATTCTTTATATTTCTTTCTTAATTAATATTAATAGGAAGAAATATAAAGAATGAATATATAAAACTCTTACTTATATATTCGCTATTTTCATTCTCTCTATATTAATTAATAATTAATGCATGATTGAATTAAATATACAATTCCTAAAAAAATCTCACATACAATCCGACAATCCTATTTTTTTCAAACAAGAAGCAAAATAAAAATGAATGAAAAGCGTCCATTGTCTAATGGATAGGACAGAGGTCTTCTAAACCTTTAGTATAGGTTCAAATCCTATTGGACGCAATGTATTTCCATCTATTTTTTTCTAAAAAAAATAATCAATTTCTTTATGCTTGTTCCTGAAGTATAAAGCGTTCCATCTGTTCCT